TGCGGAGCTCACTGCTTTTGGAGTAGTGCTTGCAGCTTGCTGCTTTCTGTTCAAGCGGAGCTCGCTGTCTACTCCACGAGTCGCCACAGCTTCGCCTACGCCACTTGTATATAGACAACAATAGCGCCCAAGATTTCCCCTTCGCGTAGTTCATTGAACCTTCCAACTTCACTCCGTGGCCTGTGCTAAAGAAGCGTGTCTTAACTAATTCCTTTGAACTCATTTCACCTATTCTACCTCTCGATATCTCCTCACCTTGCACCTTTTCTTTCTTTTCCTCATCCCATGATCCTTTCCCATGTCGTGGAAGTGAGCTCCTTCGTCGCTCCTTCATTCTTCATAACGACTATAACCAAGCTGCCAACCAATAAAGCAAGCACCTTCATGGACTGAGACCGTGGAAGCTCCGTTAGCACCTTAAGGCTGTCTTTATCCTGAGAACCCTCGGGAATATTCAGAGACTCGGCTAATGCTTCTAGGCCCACATTCGGAGACAGACCAAGCACCTCTCTTACCCACTCACTATCTAATAAACCGGACTGGCTTATTATCTGAATGAGATCGGAAAGAGAGGAGGTAGCCCAAATCTTCCAATAGGCGCATACGAAAGGTTCTGAAAGAATTGAAAAAGCTCTGAAAAATAAACAACCCGACCTGAGGAACTACCAACAACGGAAGAACTAGCAACAGCGGGAGAAACCGTTTCTAACCTCAGCTTCACCCCCTTCCTCGGGATTCTTTCTTTGATGATATGCCCTAAGCCCCTTTCAGAAGACCGAAGTCATTGGTGCTTTGCATAAGGGGTAAGAGCGCCATAAAGACTATTGGTACCTATCATAGACTTGACTCATTTTATGGGCTTGAATTCCTTTCCCCGAGTTAGAGGGGTTTTCTGAAGGTCTTCCTCAAGGGCCACTTGGTTCTCAAAAAGACTGTTACCCCCGGCCAGAGTAGAAGTAGGCAAACGGATGTTTCTGGGGGGAACTACGGGAGACGGAGACAGGTGGTTAGGCGAGATTCTAACTTCTGGCTCATCGCAATTCCATTTCTTAAAGTGCAAGTCCAGTTTTCTCTTTTTATGAAAGTGAAAGTCAGGTTAGCCCCTTCTTTCAATTCCAAAGATGCTCTCAAATTGCTGTTCAAGATTATTTTACCCTAAGGCTTCTCGCGGTCAGGCAAGCGTGGCAGAGCGTAGCATGTATCCAGCCATCCGAACTACTTACTGAAGGGCAAGCACCAACGAATTACTCACTTCATTCACAGCGCGGGGGAGAGACAGAGAGGGGTCAGTAATAACTCACAGCCGGGGTAAAAAGGTCCTACTTCCTTACTCACTCAAGTCATTGCTTTGACCGAACCATAGGCCGAAAAGAAAAGATTTTTTAGATACTTGTTACAGGCCTGACCAAGAGCGCAAAAGAGCTTTATTTAGAATTAGAGTAAGGGCACGCCATTTGCAATGCCTTTTCTTGCTTTCGACAGGACCCCCTTCCGACAGGAGAAAAAAGATTACGCCAATGCCAATTGCCAATGATATAGAGTTTCTAGCGATTACGACTATAAAGGGCAGGAGATGAATTAAAGAATCGTACTGCAACTGCTGAAGAGAGATCAGAGCTAGTACTAGAGGAAGCGATAGCGGACAAAAGAGCTCAGAGAGCAGTGCAGCTAAGCGGGAAGATCTGTGATCTATTTGAAAGAGCATATCGCAAAGACCGGTATATTGCACATACTGATTGATTGATTGTATAGATTGAGTCTCAATTAGAGAGTTATGATATATCTATAGTACCCCCGCCGATGAGACTTTCCAGCTCGAGGCTAGAAGCTACCAACACTTTAATACAAACAAAAACAGAAATCGGAATTCGTGGGGCCCGAGGCCTTACAGAAAAAGATCGATGAACGATTAAGCGAGACTTTGCCTTAGAGACCAATGAAATGAGACCAAGAAGCTTTATTACACAAAAGTTCTTTGAAGACCTTTTGCTTCTGCTTCCCTGCTTACTATTGCTATCACCTCAACTGCTTTGACCTGCTCACTTAGAGTGAAGATCAATAATGGGCGGAAAGGAGTTCACACAAGACCACAGAGCGAGAGAGAGAGCCTTCGCTTACCTGTTTAACCGTGCCCTCCTATCACACCTATCTCCCTTTTCCTTCAGTCACATCCAGTCTCAGTTCTGCTTCCAACTACCGAGCTTGGACGTATAGCAAGATTGAATAAGAGATATGGCATACGGGAATAGTATATGAAATCACAAAGGCTGGAAAGAGACTGGAGAGGAGCGTGGAAAATACTTAATAAAGCACCTTAGCAATTACTAGTAATGCCCCTATCGACCTCAGTCTTGTTTTTTGCTAGCTTTAGTCTAGAACTAGACTATCTCATTAAACGTCGAATATCCCTATGATGCTAGCCAGTGAAAAAGGAAGGAGTCTACTTCTTTGCTGGCTTGACTCCAGAACTAGTAGAGGAAGGAAGCGATGATCGGTCTATCCCATTAAGCGTAATCCCGCTAGCCAATGAAAGGACTACTCTTCTTGGACTGTGAGCGACGACACCAGATCAGAGCTAAGTGAGAGACGATAAATGCGATTAAACTGCTTTATAACTGCTCGATTTATAAGTCTTGCCTAAGTCCTAGACTTGAATGAAGCAGCCTGGCTGAAAGTCGTATTTGCTTTTGCTTTTCTTGTTCTCTTTTCTTAGTTAGGCCCAAGAAAGTACAAGATATAGCTTGACTAATATACTAAGATGATAGCTAGAGACTAGAGATGAGAGTGCAGGATCTAGATTTGTAACAAATATTCGACTTTGCTTATGCAAATTGTTATGTACCAAAACCAAAGAATATCGTCGATGGGATACAAAAAAAGAGGATCCTACTTCGCTCATGCACCGTCTTTTCACCCTCCTACCGCTGGTAAAGCTAGCAGTCTAATAAAATTTCTGCATGTTAAGACAGCACACTAGTACATTTTCATTGACCACTGAGACCAACCCCCAAGCCCGGTCTTTGAACTAATAAAGATGGCATAGTAGAAAACTTCAGACTGACTATCATCGCGCTTGAAGTCCACCCAAGAGAGTTCCCCGGCTTCTCGTGATGAGCGCAGCGCAGCAAACGGTGTTTGCGCCAGAGGAGGGTGGTGAGAACCGTTGAGCCATTGGCTTGCTGAGCTTTTCTGATTTGGGTTTCTCACCCACATCACCGAGAGGAGGGCTTTTTTCGTTATAGAAAAGAAAGGTCAATGAAAGGATTCAGTAATGACGCCATGCATCACCATTGAGTGCTGTGCTGAAGAGAAAAAAACCGAAAAAAGTTCCCCACATTGGGAGAGAAAAGAGAAGACTGCGGTCAATGATCAATTGTGCACATCCTTTTTGGATGGTCGGCTTAGAGTGAAAGCATACGAACATAGACTTTGTGACTGACTTCGCCGTATAAGCATATCTTCACTGAAAGTCATTAGGGCTGCTTTTGCCCATGCCATGAATGAGAGTGAGTCCAGTCCATCTTCCTTCCCTGGATATGCTGTGTCCTCTACATTCGCTTCGTCCTCCGCCTCTACTGCGCAAAGATTTTGATCCCCCGTTTAGTGAGTCGTGAAAGCACCTACCTTATGTTTAGACGTATTGGTTTCAGTGAAAAGCCAAATAGAGAGTTTTGCGTGTGCCTGCTTTAGTAAGAGTAAGGAAAAAGCTTGAAAAGCGTACTTGCTTTAACAACGGAAAGAGGTTCCTTCAGCGGTTCAGCTTTAGGTCTCGGTTCAGGTGCTTTTCATGATTGTGGTGTTTGATTGGGCACGGGCGTTCCTGTCCTTACTTAGAGGTCAAGTTGCCACCTGTCTATCGAAGGGGGATTTCCCAGCCTATCTCGGTATATGTTACCGAAAGAAGGAAGAAGAATCTAATGATTTCCCTAATTCTGTGAGAAAGAAAAACCAGTTTGTTAGAGCTGGGGCAGAGAAGCAATCAACAGAATGGGTCCCTGTTGTTCACAAGTGAAGGCACTGAACGGATCAAGATCTCGTAAATTCATTGTCTTTCTTGATTCAAATCAGAAAGAACTTCTTTCGCTATTGAAGCCATGCCTGAGCTGTCAGCTTATTAGCATCCCTCTTCTGCGTTAGGAATTGTCCGAAAAGGTTCGATTGAATCCCATGCTTTCATGGTCCCTATCTCTGCCCCGGCACTGGCCGACACGTAGGTCTATTCCGCGCTTTCCTAGGTGCGCATCTCCATCTACTAAAAGTAGGGGTGGTTGCCATAGATAGATTGGGTCATTCGTAACCAGAGCAATAACCGATGCTACAGCATAAACTAAAGCTATACGTGGCGGCCCCTAAAGGCGTAACTGACAGGTTCTGTTTTATCTGCCCATCCGAGTCATCCCGTACTCCAAAAAAGCAGAGGTGAGGTCCGGAGAGTGGGACGGATCTACCTGGCCAAGGTGCCAATGTCAAGTGGTTATCCGAAGTGTTGGAATATGCTCTACCTACGGTACCTAACTAGTCTTTCTTTTCGGTAAGTAAGAATACATTGACCGATGGAGGAGAACCCCCGAAGTAAACATAAATGAAGGGGCATACCCCACCCCAGGCAACCAAACAAAGAACTCAAGACACTCCCCGAGCTCTAAAATAAAGAAACTAACCTATGGAAAAAATTATTGAAATTAGATTACGATTACAAAGGCTAAAAATAATCCAAGTTTCTACGTAATCAAAAAGAGCCTAAGGATTAACCGAAACTAAGCACATACTAAGCCCAATAAGACACATTGGCCTAGATATACATGAGGCCAACTGAAAAACAGGTATACACATCAAATAAACTAGGATGAAACATAGGATTCGGTGGATGATTCGGCATCCTTTATTAATTGCGTATATAACGGTAGCCCTTCCTAAATAGTTTTTGAGTAGGCTAGGAAAGAAAGAAGAAATGATAGAGCGAAATGGGTTGGTTGCCCAAAGGGCTATCTGATCTGATC